GCCTCTGCTTTAACAGCTGCTACATAAATAGAAAGACTATATTTCTAATAGTTCTAACGTTCAGATTATTAGAATCTAAATTTCAGATCAGCGAGACTCGCACTCACATAATCTTCTCCCAAAGAAGATATTCTACTAATTAAATTATGATCTGTTATATTTTAATGTTAAAATAAATTTAACACATTATACTTATTATTTAAATATTCTTCACTGATATATAAAGATATATCCACTTTACCAAAATAATCTTTATTTTATAAAAATTATGAATTAGACAATTTATAAATAAATCTATTATAAAACCTTTATTTAATCTTTTACCCATAGTTCTATTACTTATTTTGTAATATTTAGCGGCACCAGTGATAGTCGGGAAATTTATAATTAAATTATTTTCTTTGTCAAAAACATCAAATTTCACGCCTCTAGACCTTAAGGATATTTTTAATTTGATTTCTTCACTCCTACATCCATATTTTTTTATATTCATATTTTTGTAGTAAAGTCTTAAAGATTCTCCTATTCTATTTCTTGATACCTAAGTATGTTCCTTACCTAAGAGCGGATTATTAATTCCTTTTACTTTATTGCTTATTTTAGGTTTAGATCCAATGGAATGTTTAAATCCAAGATTAGACCCTGCTATCTTTAATATATTCTATTCAGGTTTTAATAAATCAATATAATATTGTTCTATACTTATCTATACTTTCTTATTACAGTATTCAAGAATATTTAATCTAAAATTAATATGACCATATTTTAATAATGCTTTATATATAGCACTAGAACTCTTTTTATTTTATTTTCTAAAATAGTTAAGGAAAGGTAAGTACTAAATCTATACGTTAGCAATATGGATGAACCTATATAACGTTTGTTATTAATTAAATTAGTTCATATGTATATACCTAATTTCCCCTTATTTTCTAGAAATATCTTAGGTTTAGTATTTATAATATTTATATATGTAGCTTTAGGGCGATAATTACATTTAAATGTATTATAATATCTACATACTTAACGTCATTAAGTAAATAATCACCTAAACATTGATCATCTTCATTTGGAATATAAATATTATAAAAAGTAATTATTTTAAACAATAAAAATAACGTTATACTAACAATATCATTGAGATTAATATTATTTAAAACTAATTTAAAAATTAAATATTTAGATAATAAATATATAAATAAACATATTTTCATTAACTAAAGTATTATCGTCCGATATACAAATAATTATAAGATTAATGCCATATAACCGATTGTCATATAAAGCTCTATTTATAACAACATGATAAATATTCTAACTTAATATAACATAAACTATTACAAGAGTACTTGGACTCGAACCAAGAATTTGAAGGTTGAAGCTTCCTATTTTACCAATTAAACTACACTCTTTCTTCTTAATTTTATATTTAAACTAAGAAAGTAAAAACAGAGAATATCCGATTCGAACGGATGTGGCTATTACTAACCGAGTAAAACTCAAACTTACCGCCTTAAACCACTCGGCCAATTCTCTTACTAGAACTTGAATATTCCACATTTTATTATGAAATTTTTAATTCCTCAGCGGATCGAACGCTGATATCATTCTTATCAAAAATGCACTCTACCTGTTAAGTTAAGGAATTTTGAGAAATAAAGGATTTGAACCTTTAACATTTTGTGTGTAAAACAAACGTTCCGCCAATTGAACTAATTTCCCTATTACGTTCTTGTTTTATAGTTATGATAATAGCTCCTACCATTGCTAATAATAATATCATACTAGCAATAAATAATCACATATTGTAAGAAGTATATAATATATTTCCTATTGTAGAAATATGGCTTGTTTCTGTCATATTTCCATCTCAACTATTACTTGTTACAAACATAACATTAGATGTGTTTACATCTACAGTTTTATTTATATGAGTTATAATATCATTGTATTTACTTGTAGGTAAGTAATATATTAAATTACTTATTTTACTATTATAATTATTTATTATAGCTATATAATAAGGTAATAATTGAAATAATGCATAATTCAATAATATTGTTACAAATAGTGCTAAAGGAATACTATTTCAGTTGTTACTTTGTAACTCGCTTGTTCTTATATTAATTAACATCAGAATAAATAAGAATAATATAGAGACTGCCCCTATATATACAATTAAATAAGAGAAACCTATAAAAGTTAATCCTGATAATATTAAATAAACAGAAATAGATGCAAATAATCCTATTAAAGATAAAAGAGACGCTATAGGATTTTTGTTGATTATAACCGATATCCCAAATAATAATGCTATTACACTTAAAACATCTAAATATTCTACTGTATACCCGTTTGATAAAATATCATAAATGGCCAATAATTGATTCATTCTTTCTTTTTTGTTTAACCTAAAAATAGGGAAAATATGTTGTATTGAATAATGTATATAGCTTATTAACGTTAAGCAATTCACGAATACGGATAGTCAGATTTGAACTGACACACGCCGAGTGGAAATCGGAAAGTCTACCATTAACCTATATCCGTTTTTAGAGAAAATGTTCTCTAAAATATCCTTTTTAGATTAAGATCCTCAATAGTACATTGAAACATATAAGAATAATCACACAACATCTACAAAATGTCAGTATAATATTCCACCTTCATAACCAAGATGATGGTGATCTGTTAAGTGATATGCTAAGATTCTTCATAAACCTACAGCTAAGAATATTGTTCCAATAATAACGTGGAATCCATGGAAACCTGTTCCAAAGAAGAAACATGTACCAAACACACCGTCACTTATAGTAAATGAAGAAACGCTATATTCTACTCCTTGAAATACAGTAAATATTAATGCTAATAATACTGTAAAAAGTGTACCGTACACAGCTCCTTTTCTTTCACCTTTAATTAAAGAATGGTGAGCATAAGTAATTGTTGCACCACTAGATAATAATATTACTGTGTTTAATAAAGGTAATTCGAAAGGATTAACAGGATCTATACCCATAGGAGGTCATTGAGCACCTAATTCAACAGTAGGTGTTAATGCGCTATGGAAGAATGCTCAGAAAATAGCTACGAAAAAACAAGCTTCAGATACTATAAATAATATAACACCTAAATTTAGTCCTTTTTGTACAGCTAAAGTATGATTACCTAAGTAAGTACCTTCAGAGATTATATCTCTGAATCATAAAGTCATAGATGTTACTAGTGTAACTAAAGCCATATAGAAGAATATATAGCTGTTATTGAAAAGATGCATAGATAATGCAGCATTTACTGTTAAAGAAAATAAAGATATACTTGTATATAGTGGTCACGGAGAAGGTGACACTAAATGGAAAGGATGATCTTGAAAATTACTTCTTACTAAATTAGTCATTTATATAAATAATATAAAATACAGCTTCAAACATTGATTTAAAAGCCTCTAAGATGAATCGAACATCTATCATAATATTAACAGTATTATGCTCTACCGTTGAGCTATAAAGGCTAATCGGAAAAGAGGTGAATTGAACACCTAAGTGCATAAAACACGACACGTAGCAAGTGCCTTACCCTACCAATGGAAGACTTTTCCTATAACGAATTAGATCAGACTCGAACCGACATCTATTTCCGTGACAGGGAAATCCTTTACCAATTAAGTTACTAATTCTGGTAAATATAAATTTAGGAGACAAGAGATTCGAACTCTTAAAACAATTATTGTACTAAATTTACAGTTTAGCCCTTCTTACCAATAAAGGAACCCTCCTTTATATAATATAATAGAATATATTATATATAAAATTATGGTTAATATTAATTAATCCCGTGCAACTTCCACTACACGAACCGTATTTCGACTTAACACTAATTAGAACCACGCATACGAAGATTCCTAATAATAGAATGTACAAAACCTGCATGTTTTTTTTACTAATCATTAAGAAAGCAAACTTATTGCGCATGCTCTTTTCAGCATGTGACGAGTGGTTAGTACCAATCCAAGGTTAATTCACCGTGACATGGTGATTCACGATTACTAGTAATTACTTATTCATATAGTCGAGTTTCAGACTACAATCCTTAAAACTTATATCCTATTTTTTGAGATTAGCTTAAATTCACATTTTTGCATCTCTTTGTTTAGGAATATGTGGCACGTCTATAGCCCACAATATAAAGGCCATGATGACTTGTCTTTGTCCCCTTTTTCTTTCCAAATTCCAGGATCAAATGCTTTATCGTAAATATTTAAAAAATAAAGCCAGGGATTGCGTTAATTTCATGGAAACCACAGTTTCACAACATTAACTGAAAACAGCCGTGCAACTCCTGTAATAATTATACAAATTGTGGTAAGGTTTTTCGTGGATCATCGAATTAAACAACATACTTCACTACTGGTGTCAGAAACGGTCTAGTGATTTCAGTTCCTGCGTTGCCACATTACTCTTGAGGTGAAATGCTTACACTTTCATTTATAGACCAAATAATGTTTAATATTTAGTTCCTTACTGAAGAACTAAGTTATTAAATCTTAATCTGACCTATGGCATTCATCATTTACTGCAAAGACTACTTGGGTATCTAATCCTGTTTGTTCTCTGTGCCTTCGTCCTTCAACGTCAGTTTTTACATAGAGGGTTGCCTTCGCCTTTACCGAGTCCCTTTGGTATCATAGAATTTCATCTCTCCTCCTCAAGTACTACCCTCTTACATAAAACTCTAGTCAAGTACTAACATTTTAGAAGCTATATTGACCGTCTAGGTACCCTTTAAACCTAATTAAGATGAATAACACTAGTCTCTTACGTATTACCGCGACTGCTGGCACGTAATTAGTCAAGACACGATATATATACTGTCATTATCAATATATAAACAAAGCTTTATTCAATTTTAATACAATCCTATAGATTATATTCTATGATATAATCAAAGTAGGACTTGCCACTTCTCCAAGTTGCCAGTTCAGCCGTTAGGCCATTGACCAATATTCCTCACTGCTGTACTAACTTGCATTGGGGTTTTTTCAGACCCAATGTGGTCGATCAACCTTTCAGATTCGACTACGAGAGTTTCAGGCTAGTTAAGCCATCACCTTAACTACTACCTATCTCGAAGATATTTATTATCCTCTTAAAGCGGGAATTTATTTCCCTTTATTTATTATGAAGGATTTACCTTCACTTTAAGGTCGGCAAAGAATATCATTATACTCACCTGTACACCACTTTTTAATTTGTAACCTTAACTTTAACGTAACTTACGCTGCGTTATAGCAATAGTATAGAAATTAAAACGTACGATTAGCATGTGTCAAGCACTTGGACAGCATTCAATCAGAGCCATCACCAAACTCAGCTATTATTGTTTGATATAAATTTCTTTACATCACTATAAGTTCTAATATTATAAATATAAGGAGAGTAATAAACTATATAATGTTCTGTATATAAATACTATTCTGATTTAAAATTTATAATTGTTCGCTTTTTTCGAAGTTAACTTTTGCTTTTGCTATAGTCAACTCGAATAATTAACTATTCATTTGTAATTTCTATTATTATAATTTATAATTTTCATTATTCCTAATATATAAGGATAAATCTTTATTGTTTATATAATTTTCCTAACTAACTTGTTACTCTCACTTATAATTTTTTTTTCTTTTATTAATGTAAATCTAATCCATCTTTTATATATGAAGATGATAATACTACAAATACTTGTGCTTGTATAAATGCTATAGCAAATTCTAATCCTGAGAATGCTACAATAAATAATAAAGGTATTAATCCTAATACGAAGAATATTATACCTGAATTCATTATGTTATAAACAAACCCACTTAAGATACTTAACAACATGTGACCCGCTGTTATATTAGCAGCTAATCTAAGTCCTAATGAAACATTTCTTGCTAAATATGAAATAAATTCTATAGTTATTAATAATGGTAAAAGACCTAAAGGACAACCAGCTGGTACTAATAATGAAAAGAATTTTAAACCATGTTTTTGGAATCCTAAGATTGTTGCTCCTAATACTATTGTGAAACTAAGAGCAAATGTTAAAGCAAAATGACCTGTTGAAGCAAAGCTATAAGGTATCATACCGATTAAATTATTAATTAATATAAATACAAATAATGTATATATAAATGGGAAATAAACTTGTCCATTTCTAGCATTTATTTGGTTTGTAACTATGTTATGTATTGTTACGTATAAAGATTCTTGAGCTATAGATCAGTTGTTACTTACTAATTTGTTATAATTAGTTGCAACTAAACTTAATATTAATGTTATTAAGAAACCTAATGTTAAGTAGAATCCTATATTTGTTAGAGATAGATGTAAGTTACCACCTAAAACTTCCAAATTTAATATGTCTCTTATTTCAAATTGATCTAAGGGACTTCTTATTTCTGTAAATAAATTTTGTGTAAACATAAGTAGTATATATTACTACTATTATATATATATCTTTAAACAACTGAATACTTATAGTATAAATACTATAAAAATATGTTTACTATATTATATTTTATTAATAAACATACGTGATAAGAATAAACGAACTATTCTTGGTAATATGTATTTAGATAATATGTATAATACTAATACTATTACAGCAAAAGCAAATACTATTTCATTCATATAATAAAAAGGTGTTAATTGTGGCATGTTTATTTTTCTTTTTATTTGTATAATACGTGTTTTATTTTAATCGTAGATAGATTGAAAGTATATAAAATTTAATTATACACTATATATTAAACTATTCATAGAGTAGTCTAATACGTTTAATATTAATGAAGGGTATATACCGAATACTACAGTAAATACAACTAATATAAATAACATTGTGAATTCTCTTTTGTTAACATCGTATACACTTTCTTCCAAGAATCTAGTGAAAGAACCACCGAAAGCTGTTCTGTTAAACATATAAATAGTATAAGCTGCAGAGAATACTATAGAAGAACAGGCAAATATTCCTAATACCGGTAATCTTTCAATTATTCCATAAAGTGACATAAATTCACCTACAAAATTTAAAGTTAAAGGAGAACCACAATTACCTAAAGCTAATATGAAGAATAATATAGCAAATATAGGCATTAGTTGAGTAGCACCTCTATAGAAGTATATACTTCTAGTACCAGTTCTATCGTATAATATACCACCTGCACATATAAATAAACCGCTAGATACAAATCCGTGAGCTAATCCTAAGACTATACTTCCTTCTACTCCTTGTATTGTATTACTAAATACTCCTATTAAATATACAGCTGCGTGACACACAGAACTATAAGCAATTAATTCTTTTACGTCAGTTGTTCTTAATGTACTGAAACTAGCATATATTATAGTAATTACAGCTATAGTATATATTACAAAAGTGTAATCTAAAGATGCCTTGGGTAATATAGGTAAAACTAATCTAAATATACCATATAGGCTTAATTTTAATACAATAGCAGCTAAAACTATACTTCCCCCTAAAGGAGATTCAACGTGAGCTTTTAATAGTCAATTATTTAAGAATATTGTTGGTGTTTTCACTGCAAATGCTATAAATATTCCTATAAATAAGAATATTTGTGTTTTATATTCAAAGTTTAATTTAAATAAAGTATCAAAATCTGTACTACCCATAATGGATGATACACTTAATATAGATAATAATAAGAATAATGAACCTCATAATGTATATAAGAATAGATAATAACTAGCGCTTACTTTGTTATCCGATCCAAATATACCTATTAATATAAATAAAGGAGGTAATATACTTTCGAAAAAAACATAGAATAACATTATGTCTAATGCCATAAATACAGCTAATAGTAATGTTTCTAATAATAACATTATTATTAAGAAAGATTTTACATTTTCTTTTATAGAATCTCAATTAGATAACAATGCTATAGGCATTATTATTGTAGTTAATAATATAAAGTATATAGATATACCATCTACACCTAAATAAATATCAAATAATTGTACGTTATAATGTTCTTGTACATATTGAAATTGATTAGTACTATTATTAAATAATATAAACATAACTAAAGATATAATTAAGTTTATTACACTTGTTACTAGTGCGATTGTTTTTGTATAGACTTCTGAACCTTTTTTGTATGAGTCTATACTAGATACTATAATTGTACCTATCACAGGTACAGTTAATAAAGAGGATAATAACATCTTATAAAAGATATTATTTTCAAACTTTAGATTATTTAATGACACCGATGGACATGCATTTCATGGTTAAATATTAATGAGTTTTAATTAAAATAAGCTTATATTTATAAAGTATATTCCAAATATATATAATAATGAAGGGATTAATACTATAAATGCAAATAGTATTGGTAATAAAACAGTTCAACAGAAGGACATTAATTGATCAAATCTAATTCTTGGGAAAGATGCTCTCACTCAGATAAATACAAATACCATTATTGAACTTTTAATACCTAAAGTTAAACTAGATAATAGTCCATCTATAGAAGAACTAGTTAAAAGTCCTCTCAGTTTAAAATATTCTGAAGATGTAATTCACTCTATATTAAATAAATAGGCATATATATAATTTAATGAATCAAATACGTAAATGTAATCAAATTGCACTAAATAACCTCCTAAAAATAAGATACTTATAAATATACACATTATAACAATACTTGCATATTCAGCTAAGAAGAAGAAAACGAATATAACAGCTGCGTGTTCTGTCATAAACCCACTAACTAATTCTGATTCGGCTTCAGCTAAATCAAAAGGAGCTCTATTAGTTTCCGCTACAGAACCTATAAAGAATATTATTAATATACAAAATAAAGGTAAAGCTAATCACACTATCTTTTGAAATTGAACATTTATATTTAAGTTTAAACTATTTGTTATCATGATAATAATTAATAGTACTGAACTTAAAACTAACTCATAACTAATTAATTGAGCAGTACTTCTTAAAGATCCTAAGAAAGCATATTTACTATTAGCACTTCATCCTGCAAGTAATATACCATAAGTAGCTAAAGATGATACAGCTAACATAAATAGTATACCTAATTCCATATCACCTAAGGATAACCCTGGTCCGTAAGGAATAACAGCATAACCTAATAAAGCAAATATTAATGTTACTATTGGTCCTAAGAAAAATAGTATTAAATTAGCTTGTGTAGGTGCAACATATTCTTTTAAAATTAATTTTAAAGCATCTGCAAAAGCTTGTAATAAACCGTAATAACCTACAGCGTTTGGACCTAATCTTCTTTGCATACTAGCCATAGTTTTTCTTTCTGCCACAGTTACGTATGCTACTACTAATAATGCAGGTAACATTAATAATAGATTTTCAATAATTGAAATAACAGTTATAGGTAAATTCATTTTTCTTGTTACTTTTATGAAAACTAGTAATTTACCTCTTTTCTATTATAAAAAGTTAATAATACACTTTTATAGCACTATGCTACGAAACAAAGATAAACTCTGTCTAATGTATATAATTGTAATCAATTCTTTAATTCTTGTATTAAACTTTAAATAACCTAGATGCAAAAATAGTCAGTAATATTTAATAATTAATAAACTATTTATTATTAAGGGTGATTGTGTAAGCTAAAGCTCGTAGTCCCATCTTAGAGTCGAACTAAGGTCCTAATATTAGAAGTATCATGCTCTTCCATTGAGCTAATGAGACTTGAAATATATTATTTATAACTAGTTTATAAACCATATATAAATAAAGAATATTTCTAATTAAAATTAATTTTAATTATACTTATATAATTTAACTTTGTAAAGGTAAGCTTACAAATGCGTGAGGTTTAGGTGGGCTTGATAGTCCTCATTCTAAACTACTGTAACATCTGTTTAAGTTAGCTTGTAATACGTCAGTATAGAATCCTGGTGTTAATCAAGGGTTTCTACTTGCTACTTTACCTTCTACTAATTGTTTGTAAACAATGTATAAGAATAATCAAGCAGCTATTACACTTACGATAGATCCAACACTACTTATTAAGTTTCATCCTGCAAAAGCATCAGGGTAGTCACCTATTCTTCTAGGCATACCTTGTAAACCTAAGAAGTGTTGTGGGAAGAATGTAAGATTAACTCCTATGAATAACAATCAGAATTGTATTTTAGCTAAAGTTAAGTCGTAATTTAAACCTAACATTTTAGGTATTCAGAAATATCATCCAGCAAACATTGCGAATACTGCACCCATACTTAAAACATAGTGGAAGTGAGCAACAACATAGTAAGTATCGTGGAATGCGATATCAAGTGATGCATTAGCTAATACAACACCACTTAATCCTCCAATTGTAAACATGAATACGAAACCTAATGAGAATAACATTGATGGTGTCATTTTTATAGATCCTCCGTAACATGTAGCTAATCATGAGAATATTTTAATTCCTGTAGGTACAGCAATAATCAATGTAGCAGCTGTGAAGTAAGCTCTTGTATCCACATCTAATCCTACTGTATACATGTGATGTGATCACACGATAAATCCTAAGATTCCAATAGACATCATAGCGTAAACCATACCGATATAACCGAATATAGGTTTGCTTGAGTTAGCTGAGATAGTTGTACTAATTATACCGAAACCAGGAATAATTAAAATATAAACTTCCGGATGACCGAAGAATCAGAATAAATGTTGGAATAATATTGGATCTCCACCTCCAGCTACTTCAAAGAATGAAGTGTTGAAATTTCTATCTGTTAATACCATTGTAATACCTCCGGCTAACACAGGTAATGATAATAGTAATAAGATAGCTGTTATAACTACAGCTCACCCGAATAAGGCTAATTTATGTAATCTTATACCTGGTGTTCTCATATTAGCTATTGTAGTTATAAAGTTTACTGCACCTAATAAACTACTTACCCCTGAAAGATGTAAAGCGAATATAGCTAGGTCTACACTAGGTCCACTGTGACTTTGTAATCCTGATAAAGGAGGGTATAAAGTTCAACCTGTACCAGCACCACCTTCTATACATGCAGAGAATATTAATAATACTAAGCTAGGAGGTAATAATCAGAAACTAATATTATTTAATCTAGGGAATGCCATATCAGGACCTCCTATCATTAAAGGCATAAGGAAATTACCAAATCCTCCAATTAAGGCAGGCATAACCATAAAGAATATCATTAATAAAGCGTGAGCTGTAACGATACTGTTGTATAATTGGTTATTTGATATAAATTGAACTCCTGGTCCACTAAGTTCTAGTCTTATTAGTACTGACATTGCTGTTCCTAATAACCCTGAAAATAGAGCAAATATTAAATATAAAGTTCCTATATCTTTAGCGTTAGTTGAATTAAATCATCTTTCCATACCCATAGATATTTCAGATCTTAATTTTAAGTTCATGGTACCTTCTTTTTCTAATTTCAAAATTATGAAATAATAGAGTATTGATATTTAAGTGACATTATTAGTAAATACTAATAATTAAAAGCGAACTTACTATATTTATTGTTCCACTTAAATTTAGACAAATCTTTTCATTACCGTAAAATTATTCATTTATATAGTCCTTTACTATATGATAAAAATTATATTTATACTCTGTCTTAACACTTTAAACTAAATACTGTATTTTATTGACCTTATATCTATATTTATAGATATATTCTATATATGTATATTTTATATAGTAAATTATTTATGAATGTAAGTATTAATAAGATATTTTCATTATTAAGGTACTACCATTTGTAGTAAGATTATGGAGGAATTGAACCTCATACTATTGATTTGCAATCAAAGTGTAAATCCTTTTACATCATAATCTTTTATAGTAATCTTAAAGATTATATAAAATTGTCTTTTACCTCTTTAGGTTTCGTTAAAATCCTAAAACAGGAGTTAATATTATCCAAAAAGAGAGACAAATTAAAATAAGTAGTATTATTTTATGTCACTAAAAGATCTAGCTAATTTTTGCTTTATATTTAAGTTTATTATTTTGCTTTATTATTAACTTGATATAAATCTATTAAAGTATTTTCTATTATACTTACAACAGGCATTATAACTAAGAAGTAAGAGAAATATAGAACTGTACTGATTTGTCCAAATTCTATAAATGGACTTTCAACGTGTTTAGCTCCTAATTGCATTAATATTAAGAAATTTATAACAAATATATAAAACATTATTTTACTTAAAGGTCTGAATTGTAAACCTTTAGTTAAACCTAAATCTACTTTAGGTAATAATAATACTATAACTAAAGCACTAAACATAGCTATAACCCCTAATAATTTATTAGGTATAGATCTCAGTATAGCATAGAATGGTAATAAGTATCATTCTGGTACTATAGCAGCAGGTGTTTGCATAGGATTAGCCATTATATAATTATCACTATCACCTAATACATTAGGCATGAAGAATACGAACATACTTAAAACAAAGAAGAAGATAAATATAGTAATTAAATCTTTAAATAAGTAGTAAGGTGCGAAAGGTATTCTATCATAATATCCTGGTACTCCTAAAGGATTACTTGCTCCAGCTGTATCATGTACTGCTATTAAGTGCATTAATACTAATGCAGCTAATACAAAAGGTAACACGAAGTGTAAAGCAAAGAATCTGTTTAAAGTAGCGTTATTAACAGAGAATCCACCTCAGATGAATTCAACTATATCTTGTCCTATTCATGGTATAGCACTAATTAAATTAGTAATAACTGTAGCACCTCATAATGACATTTGCCCATATGGAAGTACGTATCCTAAGAAAGCTGTTCCTATCATAAGAATAAGAATTACCACACCTATAGTTCAGGCTAAGGTTCTAGGAGCTCTGTAAGATGCGTAGTAGAAACCTCTACCTATGTGTAAGTACACTAAGAAGAAGAAAGCTGAGGCTGTATTACTGTGTAAGTAACGAACTAATCATCCGTTATTTACATCACGCATTATGTGTTCAACAGAATTGAATGCTTCGGCTATACTAGGGTTATAGTGCATAGCTAAAGTTACACCTGTAACTATTTGTATACCTAAACAAAGTCCTAATAAAGAACCGAAATTTCATAAGTAATTTATATTACTTGGTTGTGAATGATCTATTACGTAAGCATTAACTAATTTTAAGAAAGGATGACTTTTTAATAATCTCATAGTAGTTATTTTTAAATTATAGTTAAATTTATTAATACTTATACATAATATAACTTTACATATAAAAGTTTTTTTTAATATATTATGTATATGTATTTTAAAGAATTATATATTTATTTCTAAATATATATACTGCATAGTTTGCAAATTGTAATGTTATTTATGTAATGTAGCTCATATAATATAAGCTAGTAAGTTAATATCTAGTATTCTAAGATAATAGATATTAGATGACTTTGTTCTCATTGTCTTTACTTGATATAATATAGTTACTAATACCTATTAAAACTATTATACAAGATACTGTAATAGAATTAACTAAGTCAAAGAATATTGAAACAAAAGTAAATATTGATAAATAGAAACAAACTCCTATTAATATATAAAGAGCGTAATCAGTAACAACTCCCTTGCTTAAACCAGATATTGTTTTACTTGTTTTAGTTAACATTACTCCCATACCATAAGGACCAACTCATTCTATACTACCTTTGTCTAACACTTTAGTTGTTTGACCTCCTATATCTAGAACTGTATTAACTATAAATTTATTATAGAAGAATTCTACTAAGAAACGTTGATTAAAGAAACCAAATACGTAGTATCCTAAGCTAGATAGTTTGAAATTAGTTATGGCACTAGGCATAAATTCTGGGTATATAATAGCTAAAGCCGAAAATGATACTGTGAATACTAAAGGAAGTAATTTAAACAATGTTGGTACAGCAAATTCTGTATCTATTAATATTTCATGCATAGGATGAATAAATATACTATTATCTGTAAAGAATCCTGAACCTAAACCGATAAATATATCTTTAGTTAAAAATCCGAAATATATAGAAAATATGGCTAATATAACTAAAGGTAAGCTTAAGAAGATATCACCTTCATGAGCATTTTTATAATAATTTACAGGTCCATTAGGATTAGCTAAGAATGTTAAGTATATAACTTTCACTGAGTATAATGTAGTGAATATTGCACCTATTACTGCTATAAAGTAAACGTTTATACTACTAAAGCAATACTGACCATAAGCAGATTCTAATATAAAATCTTTACTATAGAACCCTGTCATAAAAGGGAAAGCAACTAAACTAAGACTAGCTATTAATATCACTGTATAAGTTAAAGGTAAGAATGAAACTAATCCTCCATATCTTCTTAAATCTTGATTGTCTGCCACAGCGTGTATTACAGCACCTGCCCCTAAGAATAATAATCCTTTATAGAAAGCATGATTTATTAAGTGGAATATGGCAATATTATAAGAAGATAAACCTATAGCTATAACCATCATACCTAATTGACTCATAGTAGAATAAGCAATAATTTTTTTAATATCTTGTTGGAATAAACCTATAAGAGAACTAAATACTGTTGTGATAGCACCTAATCAAAGACATATTAATAAAACAGTTGAACTATATTCTATTAAAGGAGATGAACGTATTAATAGGTACACTCCTGCTGTAACCATTGTAGCCGCGTGTATTAACGCAGATACAGGTGTAGGACCTTCCATGGCCATAGGTAATCATATGTGAAGACCTACTTGAGAACTTTTAGCCATAGCCCCTATTAATAAACAAATACCTATAATTGTTATAATATTTTCGTTAATATAGGGGGCTACTGAGAATACTATACTATAATCTAAATTACCTAAAGATCATAATACTACAAACATACCCATTGTTAAGAAACAATCCCCTACTCTATTAGTTAAAAATGCAGATAAAGAACTTTGGTTAGCTGCAATTCTAGTGAATCAGAAACTAACTAAAAGATATGAACAAACTCCAACACCTTCTCATCCTACAAACATTAATAGATAATTATTACCTGTTACTAATATAATCATCATAAAAGTAAACAAGCTTAAATAGCTAAAGAATCTTTGATTATGTGGATCATGGCTCATATATCCTATAGAATATAAATGAACTAAAGAACTTATCACTAATACAGGTATTAGCATTGATACTGTTAAACTATCAAATTGAAAGTTTCATGCTATATTAAATGATTCACTATCTAATCATTTAAATAAATTAATAGAAATAGGATTATTATTAAATCCTACTTCAAAGAAGCTAATAATAGCTAATATTGTAGTTGTCATTACACTTAGACAACCTAATATACGACTTCCTGTCACACCGACTTTTCTACCAAAAAACCCGGATACTATAGATCCTAATAAAGGTAATATAATTATACTTAAATACATTATTTATATTCTATTGCGATACTTCCTCTTAGTCTATAAAAAGCTACTAAAATAGCTAAACCGATAGCAGATTCTGCACCAGCAACTACTATAATGTATATAGCATATGTTTGTCCTATTATATCGTCAAGATTAATAGAACTTACCAATATTAAAAATGTTATAGATAATAGCATTATTTCTATAGAAATAAGCATTAATATTATATTTTTTCTATTAAATACGAATCCTAAGATTCCTATTAAAAAAAGTACTAAAGTTAAACTCATATGTTTATTTAATATATATCGAATTGTTCTAAATTGTCACTACATATGTATATACACATACATTAGTATAGACATTAATGACTATACTAGAGGCATCATAGACTCGAACTACGATTATGATGGCCGTAACATCAAGTTTTACCATTAAACTAATACCTCTTTTATCGAATAAATAAATTATTCAGATAAATTTTACATTATAATAAATTAAGCATTATATAATCAATGAACAAATTTGTCTATATTTACAGATTCTATAACTATAGGCATTGAACTATGTAAGATTCCACATATTTCTGAACATTGTCCGTAGAATACTCCTTCTCTATTAATAAATACTGATACTTGATTTAATCTACCAGGATATGCGTCACATTTTATACCTAATGAAGGACAAGCAAAAGAGTGTATAACATCTCCAGATGTTATAACAAATCTAACATGTGTTAATTCAGGAACGATAACTCTGTTATCTACTTCTAACATTCTCAATCCACCATCTTCTAAGTCTGATTCTGGTACTATATATGAATCGAACTCTATAAATTCTTCATTAGAATCTATAAAGTCAGGATATTGGTAACTTCAATATCATTGATGTCCTTCTGCAAGAACTGACATTGAAGGATCATTTACTTCATCCATTAAATATAATAATTTAAATGATGGGAATGCTATAAGTATTAATATAAGAGCTGGTGTTATAGTTCATATTAATTCTATTAAAGTTCCGTGATTTAAGTATTTGTGTGATATAGGTGCTTTAGCTGCAGCAAAGTTTTTTATTATAGAAAATAATATTCATCCTACGGCAAATAAGATCAATACTAAGTAATACATAATATTATCATGTAATTCCACTAAACCTTCCATTTGTGGAGTAGCGCTATCTTGAAAGTATATACCTCAAGCAGTAGGCGCGTCTAAGTATATAAATGTGTTTAATAAATTTTTCATTTAAAATTCAACTATTAAATTTCTAATTATAAATAGAATTGTTTTTTTTTATTGTTAGTATAACTAACATCCCTACCCACCCAATCCCTTAAAAATTTACATATAAAAATATGTATAGTAATAAATTTACTTATAACGAAGCAAAACTAAGCAACGTATAATAAAAGTAAAGACATCATTAAAGCGAATAAAGCTGTAGCTTCTGAGAAAGCAAACCCTAATATAGCATAAGAGAATAATTGGTTTTTTAATGAAGGGTTTCTAGCAACACCTAAGATTAAACCTCCGAATACTACTCCTATTCCTACTCCAGCTCCTAAAACTCCAACTGTAGCTAATCCTGCTCCTATTATTTTTGATGATTGTAACATAATATTTTATATAATATTAAAAATATAAATCTCGTAAATTGTTCTGCTTTTTAATTAGAAATAATAATTTCACAAAATAATAAAAGTAAAGAGATCATTAAAGTGAATAAAGCTATATATATATATATTTATTTATTTTCAATAAATGTGTTTATAAATCTTTTTGATTTATGAAAGTAGTTATAAGATTGTCTACTATCTATTTTTAATGCATTTTTACCTAATTCAAATACAAATCCGGCAGTAATTATACCTATGAATATAAGTACTATGATTAAACCATATACTCCGTTTTCATAACCACTAAGACCAAAAGGATATATTACTAATATTTCTAAGTCTAATAATAGATACACTAAAGCAAAAATAAAGAATTTTACTCCAAATTGAGCTCTATTTTGTCCTAAGAAACTATGAAAACCACATTCAAAGATACTATATTTTTCTTGATATGGGTTATGAGGTGCGAATATGAAATTAAGAGCTAAAAATAGTATAGTTATTACAGACACAAGAATAAAAAGAAAAGTTACGCTACTCATTTAATAATTAAATAAGATTTGTACCAATATGGTACCCATGCTTAGCCATTCTTTGTTCATAAATAAAAATAATAAAATTACTAATGTTATAGTAGATATAACAAAAGATATTGGACTTGATATAGCTATATTATTATATTTGAAACTTACATTTTTAATAACTGTTTTATTGTTATCCATTACATTACCTTTTAATACTAAATTTTCTAATAAAGTATTAACTTTATAATCAGGTTTGCTGAAGAACATTTCTTTTATTATACTTAAATAGTATACTGCTCCTATAACACTAGTTAATATAGCAACTAAAGATAAAAATACTAGACCTTTATCTAAAGCTGCACTTAATATCATCTGTTTACCAAAGAATCCTACTAAAGGAGGTACACCAACAAATGAAAATATAGTGATAGCAAAACTTAAAGCTAATATAGGATTTATATAGAAATAACCTTTTAATTGACTTACTAATTGTATAGGAGAATTAGTTTTATCCACCAATTCTTCATGCTCTTTATTATCACTTGTATAGCAATATAAAGAGAAACCTATAGCAATTAATATAACAAATGCATTTAAATTACTAATTGTATATTGTGTTAAATAGAAAATAAATGCTTGAGTAGATTCAATACTAGATATACCTAATGCTAATAATAAGAACCCTACATGAGAGATAGTACTATAAGCAAATAGTCTTTTTATTCTAAACTGAGTTAAACCCACTACTGTTCCCACTATTAATGAAAATAAAGAACTCATTAATAATATAAATGTTCAGCCCATTTCTGAGAAACTATTATTAGTATAATATACTAATTGTAATAATAAAATAAATATAGATATTTTAGCTATTAGAGCTACAAATGCTGTTACTATAGTAGGTATAGCATCATAAACATCAGGAGATCAGAAGTGAAAGGGTGCAGCACTTACCTTAAATAAGAATCCTATAGTAAATATTACTAATGAAAGATTAATATAGTAAGGTTTGTATCATAAATCTGTAGAGCTTATATCACTTATGCTAGTTATAATGTATAAACCATCTAAACTAGTACTACCTGAGTTAGCATATAATAAACCTGTACCTAATAAAATGAAACAAGAACTTAATCCACCTAATAAGAAGTAAATTAAACCTCCTGTAGTAGATAATTCTGAATTTCTATATATAGTACTTAATATGTATAAACCATAACTTTGTAATTCTATTGCCAAGAAAATAGAAACTAAATCATTAGTTGACATTAAGAATATTGCACCTGTTATTATAAATAATAATATTAAAGGATATTCTATTATTTTCAAATGTTCTCCCATTTTATTTATTATTTTTGTATTATAATAAACAAATTTGTATAATAACAAATCTTTCATAGATGAGTATTCAGATACTCATACTTTTCTAGGATAAAAACTAGTTAATGTTAATATTAATATACTTACTATAAATAAGAATATATGAAATATTTGTGTAATATTTGTAACTAACAATAAACCTCCATGTAGACCTATACCTTTGGTTACTACAGTTAAAGAGGATAAATCGTTTAAGATACAATAAATTAAAATAAGCATAGCTATTCTATTATATAGAATAGATATATCACGTCTTATATTAACGGCATTAGAAAGTAAAAGAGCTATAATTGAAATTATTATCATGGTAAAGAATTATATTATATTTAAACCCTGGCTTCGCAGGCCTAGTACGAACTAGTCCTGGGCAAAAGGTAGCCTGAGGAGGGAATCGAACTCTCATCTTTAATGTATGAAATTAAGGTTTTAACCGTTAAACTACTTAGGCTAATGTGGGTGGATACCCCGGCTCGAACGGGGAACTTACTGTGCCACATACAGTTGCTCTACCAATTGAACTATAACCACCTTTTATCTTGGAGTGATTCGAACACTCAATGGTAAATACCAAAAATTTATGACTTACCTATTAGTCTACAAGATATTACTATTTATTATTAACTTAGTAACAGATTATTTCCTATGATAACATTATAAATCCAGGTAAGAAACATTCAACACTTGGCTATACCGCAAACGAAATAATTTTATGTTATCATCTACATCTATTTTCTATTAAATTAAATCAATTAATATTATATTACAGACAGCAAGACTTGAACTTGCATGATAATTAAATCCCTTCGGCCTAAACGAAGTCTGTCTTCCAATTCCAGCATATCTGCTTGTAATAATATATGTAAAACTTATTCATATAATAAAATATATTAATGTGATCAGGAAGGTAAGTACCTGTATATTTTATAGATTATTATCTATTATTATACTATTTATATAGTATAGGACTTGTAGGAATCGAACCTACATTTTAATGATTAAAAGTCATACGCATTCACCATTATACTAAAGTCCCTTTGCCTAAGATGAGACTTGAACTCATAACCAAAGCAACTTCAGCGCTCTGCTCGACCAATTGAGCTTCTCAAGCTTTAATGGAGATACCGAGAATTGAACTCGAACTTCTTACGTGCAAAGTAAGTATTCTACCAAATTGAATTATGTCCCCTTAATATTATATAATTCTTAATATTAAATCTATAGTTTACTATTTGTTTTTAAAAACAAATAATACCTAAATACTATATCCGAAAAAGGACTTGAACCTTCAAGACTAGAAGTCTACAAAGCTTAAGTTTGTTGTGTTTGCCAATTTCACCATTCGGACTTTAGGGCTAAAGTGACTTGAACACTTATAAGTACTGTTATGAGCAGTATGCTTTACCTATTAAGCTATAACCCTTTATATCACTAGTAGATCTAAAACGCGGTTACAGGACTTGCACCCATATCTTTCGGGCATGAACCGAATATGTTCCTATTACACTAACCCGCATAGACTAGGCAGGATTCGAACCTGCGATGGTAGCATCGAAAGAGCTATGTCGTAACCGCTTGACTACTAATCCTAATTAGCCCAATGCAAGTATCGCACTTGCTTCTATTGATTACAAAACAATTGCATTACTTTTATGCTAATCGAGCGTATATTGATATATTTATAAATAGTGAATTATTAAATTAGTACTTTATTCTTTAAAATCTCTAGATTCGTACGGATAAAGCCTATAAATTTCGTAATAGTATATTACGTATATTTAAGAAATATCTTAAGATAAGCTTCGTGCCTATATGCTTTCAGCACTTATCCTTAACCAACTTAGCGTTCCTGCCGTGCTTATGCTATACATTTATCTTAGTGAGAGAAACATCCCTATGTATTATAATAATACATATATATATATACAATAGCATATATATTTAATATTTGGGCACATAAACAACAGGTAAACCATAGGTTAGTAACTATATTTTAACCTTTTTTACGGGCTAAACTCTTCTTGTTCCTTGCGTACAAAAGTTCGTTCTTATTTTATTCTAATTCCCCCTAGAAGATAGAAACCATACTGTCTCACGACGTATTTAACCCAGCTCATGTAACTTTTTAATCGACGAACAGTCGCACCCTACATAGTTCCTGCGTCCATGAGGATAAGTTAAGCCGACATCGAGGTGCCAAACCGCGCACTCATTTTGTACACTCTTGCGCAAATTAGCCTGTTCTGTATGTTATCATAATTTTATATTTCCATTTCTTTCAAAATGGTTCAGACTATGTCTTCATTTTTATTCTTTACATATTTAAGATTTCCTTTAATATTATTTATTTACCACTTATTCAACCTTTTACTGCAAAAGCCCCAATACGACGCTTTGAGTTAGATAATGAATAAGATACATTTGATTTAGAGTTTCCTCTAAATAAGACTGAACTTAAACGTTTGAATGATGAATCTACATTTTTTAATCCACCTTTTCATTTTAGTGAATATATAGATCTATCTGCTCTATAACGTTTAGTTAATCTACCTTTAACTTCTAATCTTATACCTCCCATGTTTTTATAACCTATAGAGTTGTATATTGTGTTATGAACTTCTTTAGTATTAGAAGAATCACCTAATAATTTATCTAAATTATTATTAGAGCTTGCGCCCAGATTAGAAATTATTTTCAAATCTTTATATTTATCTAAAAATAAATCAACATTTTTAGCTAAAGTTCTTTCTTTTATTGTATTAATTTTAGGTAAATAAGCTCTATTTAATATACTAAACATACTTTTTATATAATTCATTCTCTTTTTTTTTAATTTTAAAGATAAAGCATTAGTAAAAAGATCTGTGTTGTATGCAATAGATTTTAGATTTATTATATTATATTCTACTTTCTTTCCTATTATTTTGTTTAATATATTACTTAAAATAGGTAAAAGCATTTGTTTATTAAATTTATATTGATTAAGAGAATACATTAAATCATATTTTCTTAATAATCTCAAATATGTTTTTCAATATTTGCTAATAATAATACTTCATACCTTCTTTAAGTAAAGATTCTTTAATTCTATAAATTTGTTTAAATATTCTAATTTATAAGTTAAAAATTTTCTTTTTGAAATTTTATCTGATATAAAAGCATATTCATTTTTCTGTTTATTTAATATTTCGTATATTCTAGTTATATTATTTTTATATAATAAGAAATAACGTTTTATTAAATTTTTACTTACTTTTTTATTTATTTTTAAATATTTCTTTTTTAATATTTTCTTTTCTCTATTTACAGTGAATAAAGTAATTATCGCTTTATTATTCGTATGTTTAATTTCCGCATTACTTACATATATTCTTCTTAAAAAATTACGTCTTCTTCTAAGTAATATAAATTTCTTAGAACCTACATATTTATGATCTTTGAAATATAAATTAAAATAACTTTGTATTATTTTATTAATATTTACATCATTAACGGGTATATTCTTTAAATTATTTTTATTATAAGAATAAACAATATTTTTTCATTCTTTAGAGAAAGAGGGTAAATATTTTGTTTTCCCTATATCTCCTACTTTATTTCTTAAAGCAATAGTTTTAGGTATATTTTTTAAGTTATTATTAAATACTTTCATAATTATTTTGTTATAAATTTATTTTACTTTTTCTTTAAATATGTTGAATAAAAATGTTGGGTAGTATTAAAAGGATTATTATTAATTACATAAAACTCACCTTATAGTCGTTGAACGTTTTTATCTTATAATTTATGCTAAGATAAACTTCGCTTCAAGTTTACTATTATTAGTAATTCTTGAAATTTACCCAATTTATATTAATGATTTTATTTCTAATTTTAGTTTGCATATAATTAATATATAACTTACTAATCAAAATAAAATATTAAAGGACAAACATCCCTAGCGTAGCTTTTCCAATAATCCAAGATCTTTCCTTATTGCATCTTGTGATCCTATGCCCTGCTTACGCAACTGTAAGATTTGTAGATAATCAAACAGTAAGGCAAGATTTAGCCGTTGAGCTTTTTAGATATTAAATACATAACTATCAAAAATGATAGCTAGAAAACATTAGAAATAATTCGTAATGTTTTCAATTATCTCTAATTTCTATATAGTAAAAATCCTACCTAAACTTAAATATATTTACAATAAATGCAAATATAAATAATTATATATGATTAAAAATAGTTAAACTACTCAAAATAGCAAACAAAATAATTTATAATTATTAGACACTCCTGTTTACTCTTTACAGGGTCTGTGCCCCACATAAACTGTCCCCTAGCGATAGTTCCTTGCCAAAGGGTACTTACTATTCTAAAATAATAAGTTGAATTAGGCTGATTTACTAAAATGAGCTATATAATAATTTAAAGACTATAATTAATGTTTTTTAATGACTCAGTAATAAGCCACATTAATTACAATCTACTCATAATCCTAAACCAATTCATTCATATGAAAGAAAAATAAAGGATTCTCATTGTCATATTGTCAATTACCTTATATTCTGAAAATTGTCTATCATACTCTATAATTAGTGACAGTAAAGCTGCATAGGGTCTTCTCGTCTAACTAGAGGTAAGCTGTATCTGCACAGCTATTCCAATTTCACTGAGTCAATCATAGAGACAGCTGTTGTATCGTTACACCATTCATGCAAGACCGCATTTAACGGCCAAGGCATTTCGCTACCTTAGGACCCTCACGTTAAGGCCGCCTTTAACCGGGGTTTCCGTCGACATCAAATAGTAGTATATTCAATTATCTCTGTTAACCAGCCGGCACCGGGCAGATATCACACTTTATACATAGATTTTTAATCTTTCAGCAAAGTGCTGTGTTTTAATTAAACAGTCGTACAACATTATTTCATGCTTCTTCCTCTTTACTTGATATTAATCAAGAATAATGAGCCCTCCTTATTCCGAAGTTACGGTAGTCAATTTGCCGAGTTCCTTTATGATTGTTAGCTCATTTACGCCTTCGTATTCTCTACTAGCTTACTTGTTTCAGATTCTAGGTACGGTTATTGTTCATTTGTTATAAATAACAAATATATTTACTATTTTTCCAGCACATTTTACACTAAAATGTTGTCCTTAGTAAAAAAGATTTTCTCATCGTTTAAATCTTTAGATAATATAAACTTAGAGGCCGTTACTTAATTATATCCATAAGCTTAAGGCGGAAAATTTTCTTTTCGTTACTCATGTCACCATTCTCACTTGAGTTAAATTAATATAATTCTATTTAAAAAATAGAAATCATAATCTAGCTCAACGTTCTGCTACCCCATTAAATTACATTAAAAATAATTAATATAATATATTATGGACAAGGTTTCGGTATATTGTTTAGATCCGTTAAATTTTCGATGCTTTTATAACTTAACAAGCGCTCTGTTACGAGGTCATAAAATTATGGCTGCTTCTAAGCCTATCTCCTTGTCGACTTTAATAAAAACCTTCTTAATTTCACTTAACTAATAATTTAGGAACCTTAACTCTTGTTCTGGGCTGTTTCCCTTTCGACATACAACCTTATCATTCTATGTCTGATAATTTAAGACATATCTTTGCCATTCCGAGTCTACATACTCACTGATAAAATCTTCATGATTCCCCAATTTATACAATATAAAACGTTTACACGCCTTGTCTGAGATTAAATTCTGTACCTGCTAAGATATTTACTTAAATTGCCTACTATTATAGGTTTCGCAGAAAACCAGCTATCACAGTCAGTGTTGTCTTTCACTACACCTACCACAGTTCTTCGGAGATTTTTGCTACAATCACCCGTTCGGACTTTTATAATCCTGACCATGGTAAAATCACCGTGCTTCGGGTCTAACTTTAGACACTATTTCGTTATTTTAACGTTCGGTTTAACTACGCGTATACTCGCATCTAACGTTAACTTGGTGACCCATTATGCAAAAGGTACGTTCTTTTTATCGAACTGCTTATAAAACTACTATTTTTGTTTTTGTTCCCTCATGGTACTTTTCACTATCGCTTATGTATTATATTTAGCCTTTGAGGAAGGTTCCCCATTATATTTAAACAGTTTTGAGACCGTTCTACTTTATAGGCTACTCTACTTTCGCTCACGCTATTCATAGAATCTCTTTTGATTTCTTTTCCTAAAGTTACTAAGATATTTCAATTCACTTCGTTTAATATTAGATTTCTCTTAGAGTTCATATAATTATAGGATATTATATCTCTATATATATAAATAATTCTCTTTAATACATAGCTTAAATTCCATAATAGTTTCTTTATATACTTATATATTTACAAGTAATACTTATATATCATTTTTCTTCTTTCTTATGGTA